CAAGTTTCTAACGGACCCACTTCTTATTTTTCATCTAAAAATGGAAATAGTAAGAAAAATTCCCCCTTGACAGTGATATATATTATATATGTAAATCCTAGATATGAAAATAGGCATAATTCATCCATGAAAGCGGAAGGTTATAAAACAAGACAAAAATAGGCGGAAACCATATATAAAGAATTGGGTGAACTTGAAAATGAACTCATTGAATGAGTAAACGATTGACTTGGATTCGGTTGGTTGGGTGGGACCAACTAAATCGAGTACTAACTCCCATTTATTTCTTATTGAATTAACCAATCAACTTGCTATCGGACATTTATTTTTGATTCGGTACTATGTGCTATTCCAATCTCTAATCCAAAAAAATTTCGACATATTTCAATCATTTTATTATGAGAACCAATCCTACTACTTCTGATCCTGTGGTTTCCACACTTGAAGAAAAAAACCTAGGGCGTATCGCTCAAATTATTGGCCCAGTACTGGATGTCGTTTTTCCTCCGGGCAAGATGCCTAATATTTATAACGCTTTGGTAGTTAAAGGTCGAGATACTGTCGGTCAGCAAATTAATTTGACTTGTGAGGTACAACAATTATTAGGAAATAATCGAGTTAGAGCTGTAGCTATGAGTGCTACAGATGGTCTGACTAGAGGAATGGAAGTGATTGACACGGGAGCTCCTCTAAGTGTTCCAGTAGGCGGAGCTACTCTCGGACGAATTTTCAACGTTCTTGGAGAGCCTGTTGATAATTTAGGTCCTGTAGATACTCGTACAACATCTCCTATTCATAGATCCGCGCCTGCCTTTATACAGTTAGATACGAAATTATCTATCTTTGAAACAGGGATTAAGGTAGTGGATCTTTTAGCTCCTTATCGCCGTGGAGGAAAAATAGGACTATTTGGGGGAGCTGGCGTGGGTAAAACAGTACTTATCATGGAATTGATCAACAACATAGCCAAAGCTCATGGAGGTGTATCTGTATTTGGCGGAGTAGGCGAACGTACTCGTGAAGGAAATGATCTCTACATGGAAATGAAAGAATCCGGGGTAATTAATGAAAAAAATATTGCAGAATCAAAAGTAGCTCTAGTCTATGGTCAAATGAATGAACCCCCGGGAGCTCGTATGAGAGTTGGTCTGACTGCCCTAACCATGGCGGAATATTTCCGGGATGTTAATGAACAAGATGTACTTCTATTCATCGACAATATCTTTCGTTTCGTCCAAGCGGGGTCAGAAGTATCCGCCTTATTGGGGAGAATGCCTTCGGCAGTGGGTTATCAACCTACCCTTAGTACAGAAATGGGTTCTTTGCAAGAAAGAATTACTTCCACGAAAGAGGGATCTATAACTTCAATCCAAGCAGTTTATGTACCTGCGGACGATTTGACCGACCCCGCCCCTGCCACTACATTTGCACATTTAGATGCTACTACCGTACTATCAAGAGGATTAGCTGCCAAAGGTATTTATCCAGCAGTGGATCCTTTAGATTCAACGTCGACTATGTTACAACCTTGGATCGTTGGCGAGGAACATTATGAAACTGCGCAAAGGGTTAAGCAAACTTCACAACGTTACAAAGAACTTCAGGACATTATAGCTATCCTTGGGTTGGACGAATTATCCGAAGAAGATCGTTTAACTGTAGCAAGAGCACGAAAAATTGAGCGTTTCTTATCACAACCCTTCTTCGTGGCAGAAGTATTTACTGGTTCTCCAGGAAAATATGTTGGTCTCACAGAAACAATTAGGGGGTTTCAACTGATACTTTCCGGAGAATTAGACAGTCTTCCCGAACAGGCCTTTTATTTGGTGGGTAACATCGATGAAGCTACCGCGAAAGCTATGAACTTAGAAGTGGAGAGCAAATTGAAGAAATGACCTTAAATCTTTGTGTACTGACTCCTAATCGAATTATTTGGGATTCCAAAGTGAAAGAAATCATTTTATCTACTAATAGTGGACAAATTGGCGTATTACCAAATCACGCCCCCATTGCCACAGCTGTGGATATAGGTCTTTTGAGAATACGCCTCAACGACCAATGGTTAACGGTGGCTTTGATGGGCGGTTTTGCTAGAATAAGTAATAATGAGATCACCATTTTAGGAAATGATGCGGAGATGAGTACTGACATTGATCCGCAAGAAGCTCAACAAGCTCTTGAAATAGCTGAAGCTAACTTGAGTAGAGCTCAGGGCAAGAGACAAGCAATTGAGGCAAATCTAGCTCTCAGACGAGCTAGGACACGAGTAGAGGCTGTCAGTGTTATTTCCTACTAGTAAACAAACAAATACATAAAATAAAAATAAAAAAAAAGAAGTTCGTTAGAAGTTCTTTATTATACTATACATCACATTTGGCTTCCGCCAGTTGAACACAATCAAGTCTAACCTGATTATACAACGAAAAAAAGAAGATGGATAGAAAAACTTATTAGATACCATTGACTCCGGTATCTAATAAGTTCTACCTTACCTACTATTGGATTTGAACCAATGACTCCCGCCGTATGAAAGCAATACTCTAACCACTGAGTTAAGTAGGTTATTTATCATCACAAAAAAAGGACCCATCGCTTCGGGGATTATAGGTGGAATATCATTTCTAAGCAATACCAATCCATTAAAACGGATCAGAGAGCTATCGTGTAGTATCATGGAATACCCATCTTGACAAGAGATTATCCATATGTTAAGATATCTATGACAAGGGCTATAGCTCAGTTAGGTAGAGCACCTCGTTTACACGTGCGCCAATGCTTTTCAAGGGAGCCCATTATGCAATGAACATAATTTCTCTTATTGAGAAAGAGAAATCGATGTCTTACTCCATAGATTCGAGGGAACAAGAGAACAATAGCCTGACAAATATTTGGTTCGGTCCGATTCGGGTGCGAATTCAGGTGCCCAATCAAATGGAACCCGCCATTAATTTGATAATTGATAAGGTAAATACCCAGTCCATTCAATGCTAGGCATAATGAGTATAAGGTCCTCAAAAGAAACTCTTTTCGTCCTATGAACTTTAAGGTGTATGAAGTTTCATATTTGACTCTTGCAGCGGAGCGATAGAAATTCCATTTCACTTAGGTTGATCTAGGCCGGAGGCAGACCTAAGTCAAGGTAACCCTTCTTTGAAACACTTTGGTATTGCTCCTGTATCAAAATACAAATAATGAATCAGAGCACATGGAACCATCTCATTATCCTCTTATTTTCCTGTAAAGATAAAATATGGTGGACTAACTGATATTTATATCAGTTGATGAAAGAGCCCAATGCAAAAAAATGCATGTTGGGTCTTTGAAACAGTTCGAATCATTTCGATAATAATCAGTTTGATCTGTTTTACCGAGAAGGTCTACGGTTCGAGTCCGTATAGCCCTAATACATTCTATTTTTGTTTTGTGTAGACATTCTCTATTTTAGTTTAATCTAGTTTTCATTTCCTCTATATTAGATTATAAGTATTTTATGTGGATCATTTATGATTCCGTTGATTCTACCACTTTGTGGTATCTTTCATTATGTAGTGTAGGTTTGCTCTAAAACAAACCTTTTTTGTAGCGAAACCTAAATCATTCGTTGGTTTGACTTTACTAAGTGTTATTGCCGTAACAAAACAAACAAGTAGTTTTGTTCATCCCCAATCGCGATTTTTCTTTAGTACTCGATTCTTTTTATTTCTGAGAGGGCCGGGATAGTACAGATTCCAAGTTTCGCATTTTTTTTTTTGTTTTGTATAGAAAGATATGAGTTGTTATATGTAAAGGTTCCTCGAACCTCAACGGATTAAATAAATTAAGGAAAATCAAAATTTTCATCTAGGACAAGGAAAAGAAATAAAATGGAATTGTTCGGTGCATTAGATTAGATTATGTTTACTATCGAATCAATAGAAGAAATGAGGATCCTCTACATTTTAATGAAAAGAATACTTTGAGTGGAATATGCTAGAAATCTTTAGCCATTTTACCCCATATGACTACTGAAATTGCATTTTTTTTTCATTTCAAATAAAAAAAAAATGTAAGCGGGGTTCCGTTGTATGAATCTTTAAACAAGACATGCCTTATAGCAAACAAATTCTAAACTATGCGGTTTGATTTGATCAAAAGAAATTCTCGTTTCGCCCAAGAAGTTCCGGATGAATTGAAAATTCCAATCGAATAATTCAGCCTATTCCACCTTAATAGGAGTACATTTATGTTTCTGCTTCACGAATATGATATTTTCTGGGCATTTCTAATAATATCAGGCGTTATTCCTATCTTGGCATTTGTAATTTCCGGAGTTTTAGCTCCGATTAGTGAAGGACCAGAGAAGCTCTCTAGTTATGAATCGGGTATAGAACCCATGGGGGATGCTTGGTTACAATTCCGAATCCGCTATTACATGTTTGCTCTAGTTTTTGTTGTTTTTGATGTTGAAACGGTCTTTCTTTATCCATGGGCAATGAGTTTCGATGTATTAGGTGTATCTGTCTTTATGGAAGCTTTAATTTTTGTGCTTATCCCAATTGTTGGTTCAGTTTATGCATGGCGAAAAGGAGCATTGGAATGGTCTTAGCTGAATACTCAGACAATCAAAAAAGGGAAGTAAAAGATGACATTGAGACGGTTAGGAATTCTATTGATTTTCCGTTACTTGACCAAACAACCTCCAATTCCGTTATTTCAACTACATCGAATGATCTTTCGAATTGGTCAAGACTCTCCAGTTTATGGCCTCTTCTATATGGTACTAGTTGTTGTTTCATTGAATTTGCTTCATTAATAGGCTCGCGATTCGACTTTGATCGTTATGGATTGGTACCAAGATCGAGTCCTAGGCAAGCAGACCTAATTTTAACAGCTGGAACAGTAACAATGAAAATGGCTCCTTCTTTAGTAAGATTATATGAACAAATGCCTGAACCAAAATATGTCATTGCTATGGGAGCCTGTACTATTACGGGAGGGATGTTCAGTACTGATTCTTATAG